GTCAGCAATTCGCGAGGGTCATTATAGCCATTGGTTGATCAAACAAAAGTGAATGACTCGTTCGTTAGGGACCTGGAGATTGACTGAGTTGGCCGGGTCTCGTAAGAGCAGATTGATTAGGTCGGCTACTCTTCCCAGATCTCAGAGAATGATTTCATTCACCATACAGATTCTTGCTTCCCTTACAACATACATTGAAATCAACGGTGTTGAAGCAAGAGGGGAAACGAAAGGTGGAGCAGTTGGCGCAGTTAGAGGGAATTGCAACAGTTGCTGGTGAACGGGTCTATTTGCCTTCTCGGGTGGTTCGATTCAGTCAACTCTTTCTGACACGAGGTAGATAAATAGATAGGAGAGTGCTTTCAAGAACAGCGAATGTTGAAAGCCAGAGTAAGGCAGTTCTTTCTATCAAGTTGATGACTAGGGGAAATCTCAATAGACAAGGAAAACAAGGGCTGTGGCCGGATTGAAGAGAAGAAGACCCATAAATCATCAATGATTGCTTCAGTTTTATGTGCAATGTCCTTCACTCTACATCTCCTTATTATTCTGCAAATGAAAAAGAAGTAATTGCAACGTACCGAACTCGAACCATATACGGCGATCAGCTCAATTGAAAGAGAGGGCGCGGTGGGCATACAATTCTTCTATTTCATTTCTTGCCTGTTGCACTGCGTGATAACAAATTGCATTTATTGATTGGATTCGGGCCTAACTCGCACTGCTTTCAAGAGCTAGCTTTCACACTCCTTCTCTATATAAGACCATAGCTGAAACAAGACAGCTGCACTGGGATACTAAGAAGTAAAGCGCATCCACAACTGCCGCAGAAAGAAGAGGAGCATCTATACTATCTTCCGCAACTTCCGAAAGAGCCACATCAAGAACAAGAGCTGGTACCGCATGTGCCGCAGGACAGGCAGGAATGGGATATATATATATATATTTGAAACAACAATAGCAAGGAGATTCGCCAACAGGAGAGGACCCATTCTTCCAGATGAAAGAAGAGCCGATGGAAGAAGAGAGCTAAGAAGGGCGAGAATCCTTAAGCAAGGGCGGGGGCAAGGAATCCAGAGCGAAGGACAAGCGTTAAGATCCAAAATGTTCGACTATTTATGTCTTCAAGTGCAAAAGAAATAGCTTGCGTAAGAGCTACAATTGTTTCAGCGGGAGCAGTGGTATTGGAAACGTCCTTAGGTCTTTGATTCATTCCTTGGCAGCTACCTTAACCCGAGGATCAAGCTTACCAGAATGCTCCAATTGAAGTAGTTGATCCAACACAGTAATGACCTTCAGTAGTGCTTCTTCCCCGCTCTGTACAGTAATAATAGAGGGCAAGCTCGCATTAGCAAGGCAAATTGACTTGAAGCAATAACTCTTAAGGGCGGGAGTGAATGCACCATTGGGGGATGGGGCACGAAGGCTAAAAGAAAAAGTAAGGTGCGAAGGGCACTCCTTAAACCGCTTTATAGTTGAAGATGGAGGTGAGGGAAGACAGAAGGAATAGCATGATTAGTAACCTCTTGCAGCATTCTTCTTGTATTAGTATGAAATAAGACTAGAAAAAGAGAATTCCTTTTGGTTAAGATAAAGATTAATGGATAGAAAGATTCATGGGTCGAAGCGAAAGGAGCTCAGCTCAGGGGCCTGTGTGCCTTGTTTCCAAGATCCGGTGGATAGCTTTCATATTCCCTCGGGCTTTCATTCAGATGGAGGGGCAGTCTTAATTCATCAACCAAAGATGAAAGTAAGAGAGGCAATTCTTAAGATTCTTTGATCCCGAAAGCCCAACACTCGGCCTAGGAATTCTTGTCCGAACCTTCCATCCGTAAGCCAATCAATCGAAAAGACAAGACAAGTCGGCCATCATTCGACACCTTCCACCGATAAAGCATGCTATCAAAGGAAAGAGTCACCCAAGAAGGCATTTCCAACCGAAACTTCACCTGTCGCAGAACCGTAACCCATCACTTGGCCTCTCCATGAATGTGCATGCCTAGATCTTCGTCATTCTCTTCCACCGAAAGCAAGAATGGCATAATCAATCGCATCTGCAACCGAAACCCAAGCTGGCGAATAAGCAAGTGATTGGTCTTTTTTAGTCTTTATTAGCTTGATCGGCAACTGGGACACAAACGAAGGAGCTTTTAGAATGACTTCAATTGGCACACACAACATTACCCCAACTCTTCCTTAGCCTCTTAGACTGCCTTGCCTGACCTTGAGCTCTTCGCTTCGTGCCTTACTTCTGCTCTAACGAGAACTCTAAGATGAGGGAGTTAGAAGTCGGATTTGAAGCTGGACTTTCCCTATATGACATTTCTTTAAAGTCCGCTTCGAAGCTTCCAGGGTTACTTGTTTTATATTATGGTTATAGAGAATAACTCGGTCCCTTGCTTCCATTAGTCAGGCGCAGGGATCTCATCTCTTTAGCTAGAATTATTCCTTTTGCATATATAGTCGATAAAAAAGAAATGATTTGACTTTCCCGTAGCTTTCTTCAAAACTCTTTCTTTTCTGTTTTCTTCTCACCTCATAGTTTTGAAATGAATGTCTTTTTTCTTCTCGCCTTCGCACAGAAGAACGAAAGGAGAAATCAATGCTCTCTAGCCGGGATATCTCACGTGTCCGATAACGATAACTTAGCTATGGCCTTAGGTCATCTTTCTGTTCAAGCAAACTACGGGGCTTTTAGTTTCGTTTCATCTAGTCTGTATGCAAAGAAAACGAGCATTCGAGAAAAAAGGACTCCGTTACGTTAAGGGAATCGAGGTTGACTGCTTGTCTATCTAGGTGAGTATCGAACATGGTCTCTTTCTACCGCTTGTGAAAGCATTCCTTCCAAATCAAATGTTTCGAGGCCCAATCGTCGGCCAGCTCCACAACAAGGAGGTTTTGTTACCGCCAGTTGCTGGATGGTTTCATTACGATGAATGAAGGAATCCATCCATTCATTGCATTTCTCTATCTCAGGAGTCGGGTTTATCGAGTTCGATATGGTGAAAGTGGGTTCTGGTCCAGATTCCTGGATAGGTTGTGTTTCACCCGGTGTAATTGATAAGTCGATGTATCAACACAGCCCCCTTTGAAGTCTTAGTGTTCCGAATGCTTATTTCTCAAGCAGTAGGAGAAAGCCCGTACTTTTTCATTATACCAGCGGAAGCTCCGGGTAGATTTCTTCCACCAGCTGCAGCAGCTGTCGATTGATAGGCGACCCTATCTCTATTCAGAAGGAGGAGTGGTCATCGAATAAGGTTTCCTTTCCTGTACTTTTTTGAATTTCCCTATTTGATCTAGTAAGGGGAAAGGCAGACCGCTTACCATAAACAGAAGATCGATATCGCACAGAAGGCCTGATATCGCCCTATTTGAGATACTGATTCAAGTTATAGTACTTCCTCAGAGCGATTGAACTAGCCTTTTGACTAAATAGATATGGGCATAGAGAGGGAATCCTGAACTACAGGAAAAAAGGAGAGCTACTTGCCAGCAGAAGGAAAGGAAGAAGCAAAAGCTTTCGCATGTAGTCACTCACATTATCTGTACTTTACCTAAGCCTGTTAGTGCAGCTCAGCTGGAAGAGATTCTAAGCGAGAAGCAGTACTGAACCGGAGCCACATCGAGTTAGTTCCCCTCAAAGCCTTCTTCCGAACTTGCCAACAAGTGCTTATGAAAGCAGGTCGGTGTGAATGATAAAGTCTTAAGTCAGTCTTTCTGGAACGCCACATCCTAGAATAGCAACATCCTTCTTATTACAGCACAAACCACAAAAAAGGAATTGCCTATAGAGAGGAAGTAGGCTTTAGACAAAAAGTGCCTCTTGTGCCCCTAGTAGGGAAAGCAGCTGAGATAGAGAGAGCAGCTCTCCCAACAAGCCCTTTATAGATTTCGAGTCGGGAATAGAGCTGTGGCTTAGATCCCCTGATCGAGTAATGGGCTTTGTTTTTCTCTCGTTCACGTTGATAGCCCCGGTTCAGTTCAAGCTGCTGCGAAAGAATTTGTCGAAGTGGTGGAACGAGCTTTCCTATTAAAAGCTGCTAGGTGAATCCCTAAAGTAGATTAGTTCGATCAGCAAGACCCGTCTCCGCAGCATTGGAATCAATATTTTGCTTGGCATAGTTGCAGTACGACTTTCCTGGTCTATTTAACTAACTGAAGCTAGCCGAGATCGAGAGCTTTCTTATCATGCAGCTCCTGGATTGAAAAGAAGCTGGTGGGCCAAGGCTTAAACTGCCAGACAGAGACGAGCTAGCTGGACTCTTACGTAATTGAGTATAGAAAGAGGAATCGTCTTATGTGCGGATTGAAGTGCGTGATAGAGATAGATGCTTCCGTAAGTTTACTTTTTTCAGGAAAGCGAAATTCTTTTAGTCTTCCAGGGGATCGAATCTTAACTAACTGACGTATTGTAATATCAACCAGCCTTCAGAACCAGCCGAGAATAAAATCAAAAGAAAGAAGATTGATTGAAAAAGCTAAAGTACTATTGATGGACTTCATGCAGCTGGCTTTCACTCGAATCTTTTTCAGTGTGAAGGTTTTCTACTCCTTTGTCCTTTGACTCTCAACTCAATGCATCACAGACTGACGAGTCTAAGACAAGTTAGAAGAGCTAATAGAACTTGGCTTACTTCTTACGGAATGCCGTACAACACTGAGAGTTCTCCCGGTCCCGAGAGAACCCGGGATGTTAGCGATTAGTCAGTCCGGGTCCAGCTAGTCTTGCACTTCACTTTAAGACCGGTCCTTCAATTCAAACAAAGGCTTAGTAAGCACAGATTCCCTAGAAAGAAAGATTTCCTCTCTTACCCAGAATTCGAATGCGACGCTAAGACTGAATTTTGCACCTTCTCGTTCATTACATTAGGTTAGGAGATCTAACCAAGCACGCGAAATGCGACATTGACTCAAGAAAGGAAAGTCAATAAAAGAAAAAGCCAAACCTTAGAGTTCGCTGCCGGTACAGTGCCTATTCCTTATGACTTCTAGGCCTCTTCTAGGCTTTCTGCCTCTAAGCAAACTGAACCCACGGAACTCCCTTTGCTTTGTCTCGGGATCGACTCAATCAATGAGAACCACAGCGAAATGCTTCTGGCATGCCAAAGCAAGGTAAGCGATCGATTCTCTTTCCCAAAGTCAAATGCTACTGTACTGAGCCAAAGCTTCATGCCCTTCTTGAATTGCAATCATTGAGTTCAGATTCAGAGCTGACTGAATGGCTTCATCTTAATGAATAGAAGAATTCCCTCTTAGGGTTGGTTAAGGGGGAACTTCTGCCAATTCCATGACTTGACTGACTTCAGACTGGAATGAACCATCCAAGAAATCTTTCGCCCTAAGTAAGGTCTAACTTGCTTTCTCCCGGGATTCTCTTATATAACCAACCAAGCCAAGGGAAGGGGTAGCCCAGCTATTCGATTCGAGCTATAGAGAAAGGCCCAATTAGACCAAGGATCAGATAGGCAACTGAGTTTCCGTTTCAAAAAGGGAGAAAATCTCACTAGAACGAGGTTCAGTTCAAATCGGGTGGAAGAGAGCGGTTTAGTGGCTTTGGGGAGTCCATTGCATCAAGAGTATAGAGATTGATTGGGCCCAAGGACCCTTTTAGCAAACCAGGAATATAGTTAACAAAGAGGTATCTAAGTTGCTCCTTTCTTCAGGCTTGGCGAGGGGGAGGGGCGTACGGACCACTCCATTCGAAGTCTCACAAATGTTGCACCCCGGCAGCAAAGCGAACCACCGGAACTAAAGTCACGATTGCAGGCCTTCGGAGCCGGTGATCTGTTCGGCCTAAGATCCTCTCTCTTACTTGACGAAGCGCGCAAGCAATTTCTCCTTTCTCTTAGGGGTAGGACTTACTGAACAGCCACCCTGGTTGGTATTGGTGGGTGGGAATGGGAATGGCTTCCAAAATTCCCTTTAGCTCTACGGATGACTAACAAGGCAGGATCCAAGCGGTAGATGTCCCAGTGACGTCAACTCAAGGAAGATTCGAGGGGCGTTCAGCCACTTGACTGGTTGGAGAGGGGGCCTTCCGCTGCACCATAACACTAACTTGACTTTCTATTATATTAGTAAAGCGCTACCGCGCTACAACTAGCATAGCAGCCTGCGGAAAAAGCTCGTCAGCCCCTACTCCTAAGTTGGAGCAAGAAGCAAGGGATTGAGCGCATCTTTCCCCTTTCTATTAGTAGTAAGGTTATCAAAAGGCTTTCTGATTGCAGGGGCGCTAACGCGACCTTCCTTCAGCTGGCTGAAAGGCGCTTCACCTTAAGATTAAGAGAGATACTTTCTCTTGGTGATCGGTTCATTGGCAACGACAGATAGGCGCAATCAAAACATTGCTAATATGAGACCATCCTCCGCCCGCCGGAGAGATCAGTTTGACCAGGGCTCAAATCAGACTTCACCGAGTAATGAGAAACTTAGGACCTAGGTACGTAAACTTGCTAGTCGAAAAGAGATCTTCGCCTTTAGATATTCGTAAGGTAAAGCGCCGCGGTTCTCTCCATCCGATCGATAGTAAGAGCCAATACCTTCATGTGCCTTTACTGTTCGTCCCGGAGGAGCACCGAAGAACTTTCTTTCATCCCAGCGCATCAACTGATCCTTAAATGACTAATCCCTGGCTATGGAAGACGGGGCCGCTTGGCCAACTAGAAAAAAGACATCTTCCCTGCTCATCAACTTCACGCCGCCGTTCGTTTTCTACCGAGGTCGGGGTTTTTTTGAAGACAAATCCATCATTGAAGGGCTAGAGGCCGGATCGCTCACTCAACAATTTCTGCTTCTCCCAATGGGAGCCTTTACTAGTAAGGGCGCGTGGAACCGGGGAGGCGGATGGGACTCTATTTAAAGGCTTCAGGTCGAGCCCCCTCCCTTCAATAATGTCGAAGGATCACGAACGATATATAGCACAAGAACTTGACTTAAGTAATTTCTTAAGTCAGTCTCTTAGTGCCGACCTCGTATGTTCTCAGTCTTCAATTTCCCCTTTCTTGCTTAGTAAGGCGCATCCCTTTTCTTGCTCCTGCGCATTAAGGACTATACCACTATATACGCTCAGAAAAAGCTTCTTTTTCGCACCTTTACTTCCCTATGGTTATGGTATATCCCCTTTCTTATAGGACGAGCCATAGGAACCTATGAGATTGATTGAACAAGCCAACACAACAAGGCGAAGAAGAATCATCGAACTAATGGACGGACCACAATGCAAGTACTAGAACTCTTGAAATAGAGGAAGGACCTACCGACCGATTTCGAGAGCAGCTACAGTTCTACAATTTCCAGTTGACCGAGAAAGACCACACTTGTCGGAGACTTTTTTCCTAATTTCAAGAAATTCAGATCTATTCTCCCCCCCTCACCTGAAGCTACGAAAATCCTTATTGAATAAAAGAATCGTACGCACAAAGCAAGCAACGGAAACCTCTGCCTCAGCTCCTACAGATCAAAGCTAGGCCACACAAAAGAAGGAAAGGTAGGCATGCTAAGTAAATGACGATGGCGGAAGATAGCCTATCTAAGAGAATATGAAATAGCAAGTTCTTGAGAAGAAAAGAAGCTGTGAGGGAGGGCTCCCTTGGTGGAATAGAACGAGGAGTCCGATGCAAGGGAATTACCGGGTTTTGAAATATCCGTGGGAAGAGCGGAGCGAAAGTCATAAAGGAAATCCAACTCCCAGTCTCATTTACTGCAGCAAATAGAAAGAAGGGCAACCGAGCCCAAGGGAAAGCGAACCAAAGAAAAAATGGGAACTCACAAGAGTGGAAACCATAGCCATGCCATATGACTGACGAAATTCCTTAAGAAAGCGAGAGAGATCACTCGTAAAAGCAGATCCCCCTGCGCTCCTTGAATCTTTCTTACTCCGGCTACAGAGCATGCCACTATGCTTAACACATACAAATGTATAGCAGAACACTAAAGCAGGAAAGGAGGAAAGCAGCTTCAAAAGGAAAGAAAAGGGCAGAGCTCTATGCTCACTCAACCATGGGCTTTTTTCGATTTTAGGGCTACGGGGTGAAGAAAGAAAAGATCGGATTGGAATATCGATGACATCGTTATTATTGATTTGAAAGTGGCAAAGAGGGTAGCTTGCTTCTAGGCAGAAGCCTTGCGTCTCACACTTTGATGAGTGGAACCTCTTGTCCCCTCTAATCCGCTGTGTTCTTAGCGTGCGTGATCCGGTTATAGAGCCTATTATGGTTGTCGAATGGGCTTCCTCCAGTCATAATGATCTCGCACAACCAGCGCCTCTTCCACTGTTGATTTTGATATGGTTAATATAAAACACATGGGGGTTCGCTCTAGGAAGACCTGCGCCTACATATACTATATTCCATAATGACCAGCTCCTTCATGAGCGACTAGGTCAGTTCTACGGGATAGTCAATATTCCATTCGGGCATGCAGCGCTGGTCACCTTCACAAGCTGCAGGACCAGCCTACATACCCAACCAGAGAAAGCCTTGTACTCCCCGAATCATCACGCACCACCAACCTACCAGAACGGGAAGTAAGATGAGCGGATGTCAAAGGATCTGGATAAAGTCCAATTGAAGGGTAGACTTAGGTTACACGCATACAATAATGGCTGAAAAGAGAGTAGCGAACGGACCAAGCACGATAGCGACGCGAACCATGGTCGAAAGTAGGCTCTTCTGAAAGAGAAAGATGAGGGAAACTGCTTGTCAGACAACGAGGTAGTGAGCATAGATAGGACAAGACGAGCTTACAAGAGTAAGAAAGTTCGCTCTAACGACGGAGAAGCCAACTAAATGACTCCTAGTTCATATAGATCTAACAAGCCAACCTACTCTAAGATAGACGAATCCAAGCGTTCGAGTTATGGAGCTTCACTTTATCCTTTTAGCTAAGCTAAGGGCAGAGATTGTAGCTAACACTGTCTCTTCCCCTTCCTTGCCCCATTTAATGCTTTTCCATCAACTGAAGCGGGAAGAGAAGGAATAAGGGAAGAGACCTATCTTTACTCTAGGAAAGGAATGCTTTTCACTACCATTGCTATTCATCAAAACATACTATCCAATTTTCAATAATTATCAATGTCAATGGTATAAACGAATATTTCTTTTGATTTTTTGGAATAAAAAGGTAAAAAGAAATCAAGGCCGGGAACCCATACGCGCCCAACTCATTGCTTCCTTCTTTGCTTATCACAAGCAATCCCTCAAAGCAATGAATGCACTAAAAAGCACGCTATAGCATGAAAGAAGGTTTCTGCGTGACTAAATATGGTATTGAAAAAGGCTTCGTACGGCTTAGAGCCAAGGCGTTCATAGGTCTCCCGTCAGAGCTCCATCTAAGAATAGCTGAAAAGGCAAGGTCTAGAAGACCAAGATCTGCACCTTTCAACACTGCCGCTCATCTAACAGGATTGGCCAGAAAAGCAGGCGCATAAAGCGTAGCAGATGAAAGCGATTCCCCTACTAGGCACTCAACCAATGCAGAAATGCCCCAATAACTTGAATGGATTGATAGACTGGACCCTTGCCTTCCGACTGAACTAATAGAAGTTGGCTTGAGCTTGAATGAGCGTATCTTACAAAAAGGGTACCCTAGTCGCCCCGGTGGAATGCATTGCAGAAAGGAATCCATCTCTTTTAACCAACCCCTCTTACTAGATTGAGAAAAGGCGATCTCGATACGATCTTTCTAAACCAATCTATCACTGGAACGCACCATTCTATACTAGTATACTGAGTAGCGTGATCAAGTCAAGTCCTTCCTCCTTATTTCCGGATTTCAATTAGATTAATGTGCGCTCGTATGGGAGTAGAAGCCACTACTTCCTTCTTCCCCCGAGATGAACTACTCTCGCAAAGAACCTTCCTTCTATTCCTTATAGCGAGTTGCTTATTCTCTGGGTGCACAGAGGTTAGAGCTTTCTTCTTCTTTTTAGAAAGAGCCGCATGAAAAGTGGACAAGAAATCTTTGGCAGCTGCTAGAACGATAAAGACAAGGGATGTGGGATAATGGTAGGAATCGCTCCTAGGAAAGACTAAGCTGTCGGGGCACCCATTGAAGATAGATTTGCCCGTGCTACGGCCGGGAAATGAAAATCCCAGTGCCAGGGAAGAAAATCCTATTCTTCCTCGGATGGTACCATTGTCTCTGCCAAAGGGCTTCCCTTAGGGGACCTATTATACCACTTCCCGGAATAGAAGACAAGAAGGAGGTTTGACATCACTCGTGACACAAGAAGGTCAGCTCACCAAAGGGGGGAAGAAAGGTCAGCACTTGAGAGGCTTGCTTCGCTCAAAGGTGGGAAGAAAGGTCAGCACTTGAGACGCTTGCTTCGGTAGGAGTCAAAAAGAAAAGGCTCAAGAAGGAACTGCACTCGAAGAATGGAAAGGCAGGCTGCGAAGGCGCTAATACGATTGTTCTCGAAGCAAAGGCCCATACAATTACCTTTGACTTAGAACAATAATAAATAATAATAAATATGCCCTTTGATCGCTACAAGTATGTAGCCACGTAAACGAAAAGAAGGCAAGCTATCTGATGAATTTGCTGAAAATGCCAATGCCGCATCACCACCTTTCTGAACACCTGACCTCTTGACTCAAAGTCTTGAGCCACGTAAATCAACCCCAAAGCTAAAGGAGTCCTTTTAGGATGAGGTTGATGCTTTTATAAGCCTTGATCGGAGCCTGGTCTGGGATCGAGAATTTTCCCTCTAATATCAAAATTACGAGTAGAAGGGCTCATCCCAGAAGTTTTTCCTAGAGGTGAAAGGGGAAGGGGCATTGGTACTTATGCAGGGTCGGGTTAAATGAGTTCCGCGGGTAAGCAATTCGGTGCAAGCTCCAGCTGATGCCATTGATGTAAAAAAGACATCTAGAATAGATCGAGCTAAATGTTGAATCAGAAGTAGGAGGGATAGCGCTTCCTTTTCTCTTTATAGGTCTACTTCTTTCACTACTTATGCCTTATAGCGAGAAAAATAAGCTTCTTCCGGGACCGGAACATGGAGACCAAAAAGTTTTGACTTACCGCCACACCTTGCTTTTCCTTTATTACTATTACGTTCTGCCCTTACATCGTAAAAGTCAGGGTTAAGCTATAGAACGAGATACGTAAGAGAAAGAGAGGAGAGCAGAACTTTACTTCTCTGCTGAGGCATAAGCAATAGCAAACAATCTCTAACGTTGTAGTTTAAGTGGTCCGCTGTCTAACATCTTTCGTATCTTGTTCGTGTTCGGTGACCTTCGCTGAGGTTTTTGATCTACCTCCGAAACCTAAATCCATCTTTTTAAATGGCTAATGCCTAGATTAGGTCTTAAAAAAAAGGCTGTCCATAGAAAGAATGAACTCCAGGCTGGCATGGCTTTGAGGTTCACTCAAGATCCGGATTCCCTCTGGGATTATTAATTACGTATACATAAGGAATATTTAACAAAGCAGACCAGCACTTTTTATTCATTAATAGCCGTTACATGGGAATACATCAAATAGGAAGCTTACACACACATAGACCAGCCACACAACTAAACACAACATTACAAAGTGAACAACGGAAGCATTGAAGACTACTAGTGATACATGCAAACACACCCAAAAAAAGCAATCTACTTAGGATAGGAGTAGATCTCCACCAAACAAAGAAAAAGAAGAAACACACTACTTTGCGTCTACAGACACTTATTTAACCCTTCTAAAACAAAAAAGAGTCGACGGACTCTTCTATTCTACTCTCTCTGGGAATCCGAAGCTATGCGGGCGACCCGCGCAGTTAGTTCCCTTCGTTCCTGGAGGAGGGCCTCCTTCCTCTCTTCCAGACCGCGAATGTGGTTCCGGATCTGTTGCATCATATTTGCAACGGCCTCAGGGTCGAGAGGAGGCAAATGCTCCCAGAACAGACCCAGCCTTTGCTCCGATTGGAGCTTCTCCTCTTCTACTAGAGAGATTTCGATAGAAATTTCTTGAAGTCTTAGAAAAGAATCCATGGCTACACTCGTTTTTTTTCCGACTTCTAAGTTCCTCTCCGTCTCCCTTTGCCAAATAGAGACTTCAAGAAGCTTCTATTTATAGGCCTTGGAGGCGCTTAACTCTTTCTTATTATTCGAAATAATTGTTGTCTTAGTTTCAAAACATGTTTCAACCCCGGCTTTTCATGAATATGGAACCCCATCCACTAGATTTTAGTGTGCTGAATAATTCTCTTCGTACTCCAATCCGTACGAAAGGCCCCCTTTCTTTTGGCGGGTATCGCCACGTGGCTTAATCCCGGATCACTCCTTAAGGAATAGGACACAATAATATAGCGCACATCAGAGAAGAGAGTACCCCCTTTATTATAAGACAGGCCCCCCGCGTCCTTTCTTAAGAGATGGAGCAATCGTCACTCGACAGCTCAAAGCTGACCGGTACAACCCGCGTGCTTGCCTACTCGTCTTTCACCGGCCTATTTGTACCCAGCTACAATCTCTTCCCTTATAAAAGAAAAAAGGGCCCCTCGGCCAATCGTCACT